TTGATAGCCCTTCCACTGGAGTGTCTACTAACTAGGCCTTGAATTCGATTGGCACTTTTTTTCTTTTCTATTCAGTAACCTTTGTTTAAAAGACAGAATCGGGAGAGGGTAAGGGTTAGATCAAATGGGGAATGGAGGTCTGTGATTGTGATGGATAGCGATCCGTCTTGATTCCCTATTTTTTTGCCTTTTATTTAGTAAGGTCGAAAAAAGAAACACAGGATATTTTATTATCTTACATGTTCTATTAGTAACATCCCCTCGATACTTGGAAGGACGTCACTACCTGTTGTTATTTTGCTTGGGCTTAATGTTTCCCGATTCTACTAGAAATCATATTAAGAATAAATGGGTTTAGGGAATTAGTTCATCAACAGTGTTGGTGCAGAACACCCCCCCTTTTTTTGACTATGCACCATTGATTCCACTATTATTAGTGAGCAATAATGGAATAATTCCTGCATATTCATAGAGATAGGGGACACAAGTCACATGGATATAGTAAGTCTAGCTTGGGCTGCTTTAATGGTAGTCTTTACATTTTCCCTTTCACTCGTAGTATGGGGAAGAAGTGGACTCTAAGGGTACTACGAAATTGAGTTCGCTTTTTTAACTGTCTAATACTCAAAAAAAATAGTATGGTAGAAAGAAATATATGACTCTTTTCTTTCTACCATACTATCCGATCTCATAGAATACTGCGGATTCTAGTCCGCTCATTTCATTTAAATTTAAGACGAAAAAGAAAAAAGGGAATCCTTGCTAAGAACTCCGAAGTCAAGTTTCATTCAACTTAATTATTTTGACTGACTGTTTTTACATATATGATAAGTAAAAAAGCAGTAGGGACTAGAATGAACAGTGCAGTAGCAATAAATGCAAGAATATTTACTTCCATAATCTCATCTTTCGTTTTTTTTTTACTTCACAATAACTCGGGATTTAATCCCATAGAGATGATAAACCTTTCGCCTGTAAATTCAATGGGATGAATTACATCTCGATGATAATGATATTGACTCGGCCCAATATCGTGACTAACAATATCTGAGCTAGCAAATCGATTCACCGTCCAGAATTGTATAACATAAGAAGATCTTTTATCCATACCGAATCTTTCTAATCAAATAAAAAATGCCCTTTTTTTTCATTCTTTTTCGAAAAAAACTCTAGCCTTCCGGGTACAAGCATCTAATGAAATATCATCTAACTGCGTTTCCGCTTTCATTGGTTACAAATACAAACAAAGAATCGAGGGGAAATGGAAAGAAGGACAGGGTTAAGTTCTAAATTATGCTCCGTTTTTTTAATGATCTAAAAATTATGCTCCTTATCCCTCTTTCATCGCCCCTTTCATAGAAAAGGGTATGTCGGGACTGACGGGGTTCGAACCCGCAGCTTCCGCCTTGACAGGGCGGTGCTCTGACCAGTTGAACTACAATCCCCCAAAAATAAAAATAAGGTGTTAGGGATTAATTTAATCCTTTTGTTATTGCCAAAACGATTGAGAATCCATCGTTCAATGAACAAAAAGAGTCTTTTAGGTTCTTTGCTCTTTTCTTTAGACTTACAGATCGTGATATGAATCTAGATTATTAAAAAGATAAGAATTTATGAGAACAAAAAAGAGGAGTATAGGAGTATATCTGAAAGTTTTTTCTTATTCTTTCTATAGCTAGCTATAGGATTATATAATGTGATCTTGGCTCAGCGAATCCTTGGGCCGAGCTGGATTTGAACCAGCGTAGGCATATTGCCAACGAATTTACAGTCCGTCCCCATTAACCGCTCGGGCATCGACCCCGGACAAATCAATTCTCAATCTATTGATAATCCATGATCAACTTCCTTTCGTAGTACCCTACCCCCAGGGGAAGTCGAATCCCCGCTGCCTCCTTGAAAGAGAGATGTCCTGAACCACTAGACGATGGGGGCATGCTTGCCCGAACGCCATCATACTATGCTCATAGTATGAACAGTTTGTTGAAATTGTCAATATAAGGATAATATGAAATATATAATATATTTAATAGAAAAAATATGAAGGTATATATTTCTAGGAGTGAGTTGTCTGCCAGAAAAAGGATTGAACTTCATTAAATTTCTCCCACTTTCATTCATTGTTAAGATAAGATGTGATATGCCTATCATACTAAACCAGGAAATTAACAAACACAAACGATAAATAAAATATGGAAAGAGGGGATCAAGAAGTTCTCGAAAAGGGTAATTAGGCCCGGCCTTGAAACAATTCATTGCATTGATTGATATTTATGCAATATAAATAAACCCATTTATTTTGAGCCTATATTCATTCACTAGTGAAATTCAAATTCTCAGTCCACTAGCAACCACTATGAGTATGAGTCTATTGCATGTACTTATATATAATATATATGTATCTATATAATATATATGTATCAGAGTATAGATATATCTTATCTGCATAGTAATTCATTCAGGAATTGAATCAAAGAGGCCCTTTTAACTCAGCGGTAGA